TCTTATTCGAAAAAAAAGAAACCTTTTCATTATTATTATTAATTGCTAAGAAAGGTAAATTTTTGTTAACCAGTTCCGGCCTTTCTTTCCCCCATATAGATATTGAATAGAACGAACTATTTTTAGTGCCGCTGTAATTTTGAAACTGAATGCGTAAATGCCCCGCAAAAGTAAGTAAATAAATCCGAAACAGATAAAATGCAGTTAATCCTGCTGTGGAACAAGCTATTATCGCAAAGATGGGTGAATACAACCAACTATCATTAAGGATTTCATCCTTAGACCAAAAACAAGCAAGAGGTGGAATACCACAAAGAGAAAGTGTACCTACTAAAAAGGTAGTTTTTGTAATTGGCACATATTTTCTTAAACCGCCCATAAGAACCATGTTCTGACTTTTATCTGGAGAATAGCCAACAATAGATTCCATTGAATGAATAATGGATCCGGATCCTAAAAATAATAATGCTTTCGAATAGGCATGAGTGATCAAATGGAATAAAGCAGCTCGATAAGAACCTATCCCTGGAGCTAACATAATATAACCCAATTGAGACATTGTAGAATAGGCTAAACTCCTTTTAATGTCTTTTTGAGCAAGAGCCAAAGTAGCTCCTAATAGTACCGTTATTATACCTATCAAAGAAATAAGACACATTATGTGAGGTATGACTGTGAAAAGAGGAAAAAGTCGAGCAACAAGAAAAATTCCTGCTGCTACCATAGTGGCAGCATGTATAAGAGCCGAAATAGGAGTAGGCCCCTCCATGGCATCAGGTAACCATACATGAAGGGGAAATTGTGCAGATTTAGCAACTGCACCGACGAATAATAGGAAGGCACACAGAATAGCAAATAAAGAATTTACCCTATTATTATGGATCAAGTTATTCAAAATTTCGAACAAATCCCGAAATTCAAAACTACCCGTTATCCAATAAAAACCTAAGATTCCTAATAATAAACCAAAATCCCCTACACGATTCGTTACAAACGCTTTTTGACAAGCATTTGCTGCAATTGGTCGTGTGAACCAAAAACCTATTAATAGATAGGAACACATTCCTACCAATTCCCAAAAAATATAAATTTGTATCAAATTGGAACTAGTAACTAATCCCAACATGGAAGTAGTGGAAAAACTCATAGAAGTAAAAAATCTCAAATATCCTTGATCGTGAGACATATAATTGTCACTATAAATAAGAACCATGATTCCAACAGTAGTGATTAGTATTGACATAATAGAAGTAAGTGGGTCGATTAAATGGCCGAACTCGAAAGAAAAATCATTATTGATAGTCCAAGAACATAGATATTGATAGACAGAACTGCCATTTATTTGTTGAATAGATATATCGGCCGAAAAAACCATAACTATACTTAACAATGAAACACTAGGAAAAGCCCACATACGACGGGCATTTTTTGTCACAGTCGGAACAAGTAGAAGTCCCAATCCTATTAATATAGTAACTGGAAGTGGAACGAAAGGTATGATCCATGCATATTGATATGTATGTTCCATAATAAAATTAAACTTTTTTAATTCTTATTAATTGTTTCCGATTCCCCAGTTCTTCTCTCTTTCGGAAGGAGCAATAATCAAATAAAGAAGTTACAATTGAATTGGTCAAATAACCAAGTTAATGTGACTTTTTAAGTAAGATACTTTATAAGATAAAGAAAGAATAGGATATTTTCAATCATTTAACTATTATGTCGAATGAATATTAATATTCATTTAGTACGAATTATTCGTTCTCGGGGCATTGTATGTATATGTAATAAAGATCTAAAACAAAAAATTCTTTTGAAAACCACATCGTTTTTCTTCTATTTCTTTTTTCTTTGTCCCTAGTGTACTCCAGGCGGTACACACGTATCCACACTTTTGTATGTTATGGGGGAAGGAAGTATCCGCCACGGAATAAATATAGATAATCAATGCCAAGAGCGATCCATTATGAACAATACATATACATGTCTTTCACATCCAACTATAAAAGTATCTTCTTTATTTAAAAATTGAAATGGCGGTTCCAAAGAAACGTACTTCTATGTCAAAAAAGCGTATTCGTAGAAATATTTGGAAGAAAAAGGGATATTGGGCAGCGGTAAAAGCTTTATCTTTAGCTAAATCTATTTCCACCGGGTATTCAAAAAGTTTTTTTTGTCCAACAAAGAGGTAATAAAGCTTTGGAATAATCTGAATCGACATAACTCGATGAATTGGATGATTTATAAAATCAAAATAAATAATTCACACGTTTTGAACTCATCTATATGAAATAGAACTGAACCGGCTGTTGTGGTATGTAGAAGAAAAATTCTTCTATCTATTGGGTTCTAATAACAATACTATTTTATTTATTTATTTATTTTGAAAAAAGAAAATAAATAAAAGGTTTGACTTTTCATTAAAGTCAATTTTTATCATAGGAGAGATGGGGATTGTTATTTTCCCCATCAATTCGCTTTTCACAAAAAAAAAATTTTTGTGAAAAGTGAATTTGATTATGTATCCCAAATAGTTATACGTCATTAATATTTTTGGAAAATTTGAAACAAGTATGAATGACGCTCCCTTTATGAAAAATTTTTTTCCGTAGGCGGGTATAAAATCTGTAGTAAAAATTACTGAATCCTTGAAACTATGAAAATAATGGATTAAAATATTTTAAGACTTTGCTTTGTAACTTTTCGGATCCCCCTTAGATCGATATTTATGTATGAACAAGAAGTCAATCTTCCGCAATCCAAAATAGATTCGGATATATAGATTGATCAATTCTAGGGTCCAAACGTAAGATCTATTTTAGATATGGATTTTCTTTCGAATAGACTTTATTTAATTTATATGTAAATTACATACCTTATGAGAAAATAAAATTCTGATAGAGATTGAAACTCTTTTATTTTATATGCAGCCCAATACCTAACCAGTTTGGTAAATCTTCACACGACGAATTATGTATACAATCAGGATCCCAACCATTAATACAGTTTGAATACCAAACTAAATAAAAATTTCCAGAAAGCCCTTGGATCTAGTTATCCAATTGTGATACAAAAAAAAAGCCTATTTATTTATTTTCTTTTGTTCATTAAAACATGAATTATCAAAAATACTGAAGGGAAATTTCTTAGTTCTAGACCTCAACTGGGGCTATAACCGTCTAGTTCCAACCGTTCCGAGAGAGTTTATACTACGTGAAAACCCGTTGTTAAAAATGACAACACATTGTAATAATATTATTGAGCGTTCAAATATTCATTTGAACAAGTCTTTATTCGTCGATTCTAACGTTTCCTAAAACATATTGCATTGAATTCTTCAATATTGACGATTGAACATCATATGGACTATTATGACTTCGATCAAGCCGCTATGGTGAAATTGGTAGACACGCTGCTCTTAGGAAGCAGTGCTAAAGCATCTCGGTTCGAATCCGAGTGGCGGCATCTCTAAGGGGGGCACAAGAAATCCTATAATAAATATAATTCGGAACTACAATTTTGTAATTGGGGACCTCTTTTTAATAATTTTTTATGATATTTACGACCCTAGAACATATATTAACTCATATCTCTTTTTCGATCGTTTCAATTGTTATTACGATTCATTTGATTACTTTCTTAGTCCATGAAATTGTAGGACTATATGATTCGTCAGAAAAAGGCATGATAGCCACTTTTTTCTGTATAACAGGATTATTAGTTACTCGTTGGATTTATTCGGGACATTTTCCATTAAGTGATTTATATGAATCATTAATCTTCCTTTCGTGGAGTTTCTCCATTATTCATATGGTTCCTAAAATGGAGAACCACAAAAAGAAAAATGATTTAAGCACAATAATCGCGCCAAGCGCTATTTTTACCCAAGGCTTTGCGACTTCGGGTCTTTCAACTCAAATACATCAATCTGCAATATTAGTCCCTGCTCTACAATCCCAGTGGTTAATGATGCACGTAAGTATGATGGTATTGAGCTATGCAGCTCTTTTATGCGGATCATTATTATCAATAGCTCTTTTATTCATTACATTTCGAAAAAACATAGGCATTGTTGACAAAAGCAATAATTTATTAATTGGGTCATTTTACTTTGGTGAGATCCACTACTTGAATGAAAAAAGAAGTTTTTTACAGAGCACTTCTTTTCTTTCATTTAGAAATTATCACAGGTATCAATTGACTCAGCGATTGGATCATTGGAGTTATCGTATCATTAGTTTAGGGTTTACCTTTTTAACCATAGGTATTCTTTCGGGAGCGGTATGGGCTAATGAGGCTTGGGGATCTTATTGGAATTGGGACCCCAAGGAAACTTGGGCATTTATTACTTGGACCATATTCGCGATTTATTTACATATTAGAACAAATCGGAATTTGCAAGGCGCGAATTCGGCAATTGTGGCTTCTGCGGGATTTCTTATAATTTGGATATGCTATTTTGGGGTCAATCTATTAGGAATAGGACTACATAGTTATGGTTCATTCACATTAACATCTAATTGAAGAAATGGACTAAATACATAGGAATATCAATCCATATAAGGAAAGTTTGTGCGAGTTTTTGAGGACCATTTAGTAGTGATTGAAAATGTAAATGGTTCTCAAAAACTCGAGATGTATCTGATTCACTTCAATTTTTCTTTTGTTTTTTCATTGTACAGTGAACGATCTTTTAAATCACAGGATTATTTGACGTCTTATTGATGAAAACTATTTATAAAAGTAATTAGATAGAATAGTTTCTGCCTTGTCAACTGATAGTGAGAGAAGGAAATCGGGATAAATACCGATACCTATTACGGGTAGAAAGATACAGATCGAAACAAATAGTTCGCGTGGTCCAGAATCCAAAAAAGAAGAATTTGGAACATGAAACGGCTTGTATCCATAGAATATCTGACGTGACATAGATAATGAATAAATAGGAGTTAATATCATTCCAATTGCCATTACAAAAGTAATTATTACTTTTGGCATTAAAAGATATTTCGGACTAGTAATTATTCCAAAAAAGACTACCGATTCTGCAACAAAACCACTCATTCCTGGCAACGCAAGAGAAGCCATCGAGAAACTACTGAACATGGTAAATATTTTTGGCATGGGAATGGCTATTCCTCCCATTTCGTCGAGATAAACAAGACGTATTCTATCGTACGTCGTTCCTGCCAAGAAAAAAAGTGCAGCGCCAATAAATCCATGAGAAATTATTTGTAAAATAGCTCCATTGAGACCCATATCGGTTATGGAACCAATTCCTATAATTGTGAAACCCATATGAGATACCGAGGAATAGGCTATTCTCTTTTTTAAATTGCGTTGCCCTGGAGAAGTTGAAGCTGCATAGATTATTTGAATCGTTCCTACTATTATCAACCAAGGAGAAAATATCGAATGGGCATGGGGTAATAATTCCATATTGATCCGAATTAATCCATATGCTCCCATTTTTAATAAGATTCCGGCTAGAAGCATACATGTACTGTAATGTGCTTCTCCATGGGTATCTGGTAACCATGTATGTAAGGGTAGACTCGGCAATTTGACAGCATAAGCAATAAAGAAACCAAAATATAATATTATTTCCAATTCCAGGGGATATGATTGATTAGCTGATGTTTCAAAATTTAATGTCGGTTCATTAGGACCATATAAACCCATACCTAGAACTCCCATTAAGAGAAAAATTGAACCCCCCGCAGTGTACAAAATAAACTTTGTAGCTGAGTACAGACGTTTCTTACCTCCCCACATGGATAAAAGTAGGTAAACGGGAATTAATTCCAACTCCCACATGATGAAAAAAAGTAAAAGGTCCCGAGAAGAAAATAATCCTATTTGACCGCTGTACATTCCTAACATTAGGAAATAGAACAATCGTGAATCTCGAGTAACTGGCCGAGCCGCTAAAGTAGCTAAAGTAGTGATGAATCCCGTCAGTAAAATGGGTCCTATGGAAAGTCCATCGATTCCTAGTCTCCAGTGAAAATCAAAAATATTAATCCATTTATAATCCTCTTTCAATTGGATTAATGGATCGTCCAATTGAAAATGATAACAGAATGCATAAGTTGTTAGAAGGAGTTCTAACATGGAGATACAAATAGTGTACCACCGAACCACCCTATTTCCTCTATGAGGGAGAAAGAAAATTGATAAACCCGCGGATATTGGAAAAACGACAATTATTGTTAACCAAGGGAAATAACTCGTGATAAAGACAAGATAGACTTTGACCAGAAAAACCCGCACTCGATAAAATCGAGTGCGGGTTTTTGTCGGTAAAAAGGAATCAAATGGATTCAAGTGGAATTGTATAAAACGTATCAATAAGCTAGACCCATACTGCGAGTTGTCTCATGCCATAAATAAACCCGGACACTCAAGAAATCTGTTGGACAAGCAGATTCACATCTCTTACAACCTACACAGTCCTCCGTTCTTGGAGCAGAAGCAATTTGCTTAGCTTTGCATCCGTCCCAAGGTATCATTTCCAATACATCTGTGGGACAAGCTCGTACACATTGAGTACACCCTATACATGTATCATAAATCTTTACTGAATGTGACATTGGATTTATCCATTTTTTGAACGTTATCAATTTTCGATCTGGTCAAATAAGTAGTAACTGAATCATATATTGTAAACACCAGACGAATCAGTAGTTTACCAGAATTTTTTTGATAATCAATCTCCTTCTGGATCTGTTCATGAAAGAGAGCCAAGATATTTTGATATCTTACGTTTCAGCAAACATAGTCATACGGGTTATCCATAATACACTAATTTGAATTAGTAAATATTCTATCTGTCTTTATTTATATCATTACGACTATCGACTATTTATTCAACAAATTCGATTGATTGATACGAGTTGATTTTCTGTTACGATAGATCGACGAAATAATAGCCGGTCCAATAGCAGCTTCAGCGGCTGCAATAGCTATAACAAAGATCGAGAAAATGTCTCCTTTTAATTGACGACTATCAAATAAATTCGAAAATGTTACTAGATTTATATTAACCGCATTCAGTATAAGCTCAAGACACATAAGCGCTCTAACCATGTTTCGGCTTGTGATCAATCCATAAATACCGATAGAAAATAAATAGGCACTTAAAATAAGTACATGCTCAGTCATCATTGACCAACTCCTCATCAATCGAGATTGATTTCAATATGAACAAGAATCAAATTTCACCGATTTGATTGACTAGAATCTAACAAGTACGAAACAAAGGAAGGTATCAGTAATAGATCGAACTAAAACTCAAACCCCTTCAATTTCGTAGATAACAGTAAAATAGAAAAATAGAACTGAAGAAAAATTGATGTGATATGATAATCATAACACAGAACAAAACAGGGCCTTTTTTATTATTTTTAATTTTAAATTCTAAGTATTTATTACTGACGAGCCATAGCAATTGCACCTATCAAGGCAACTAAAAGAATTATAGAAATGAGTTCAAAGGGAAGATAAAAATCTGTTGATAAATGAATTCCTATTTGTTGAACGCTACTTGTCAGGTCCTGCTCTATAATTTGGTTTGATCTTGTAGTCCAAATAATCCCGTACCATGACGTATTTGAAATAATAGTAATTAGTGAAAAAAGAATACTCGTACAAACCAGTAAAGTGACTCCATCTCCAACTGTCAAAAGATATAAATCCTTGTAATATTCTGAACCATTCATGAACATCACAGCAAATACGATTAAGACATTTATGGCCCCTACGTAAATAAGGAGCTGTGCAGCGGCTACAAAATAGGAGTTAGATGGAATATGGAATAAAGATATACAAACAAGAACTAATCCCAATGAAAAGGCAGAATAAATTGGATTGGTAAATAATACCACTCCCAGGCCTCCTAATATAAGACCCGATCCCAGAAACACTAAAAGAATATCATGTATTGGTCCAGGTAAATCCATTATGTGTAAAATAAAAATAAGAAATAAATAAGTTGAAATATTTCATGACCTTACTGACTACTGACCGGGCCAGGAACAAGAGGGTTACCCTTTATTTCTTTTTTTTTTTTTTTTTTTTAGGATACGTTCCTAATTGAATTGAATCCCAGTGTGGTGTGGATTGATGTAGATACACTTATTGGACCAATCCTTCTTCTGTATCCGAAAGAGCAGTTGGAGTTGTATATTTCGAAATCATTACGGATATATGAATCTATTCTAAATCCAAATCAAGCCGTGATTCTCAACAATCAACGGTTATGTTTTTTAGTTACTAACCAACCAAAAAGAAAGAAACTACGCTCCTTTAGATCAAAACTGAATCTTAGTAATCGTTCTTGAATTAAGGAGGTTGGTTATCCATGGCTATTTTTATTTGAGTCGAATTCATAATTGGTCGAATTGTGTAATCTCCAATTACTGACATTGGTAACCGACCCAAAGCAATTTGATTAAAATTCAACTCGTGACGATCATAAGTAGAAAGTTCATACTCTTCAGTCATTGATAAACAGTTTGTTGGACAATACTCGACGCAGTTACCACAAAATATACAGATTCCAAAATCAATACTATAATTAAGCAGTCGTTTCTTTCTAATATCTGTTTCCAATCTCCAATCAACAACGGGTAGATCTATGGGACATACACGAACACATACTTCACAAGCAATGCATTTATCAAATTCAAAGTGGATTCGACCGCGGAAACGTTCTGATACGATCGATTTTTCATAAGGATATTGAATAGTTACAGGTAAACGATTCGCGTGAGATAAGGTAATCATGAAACTTTGACCAATGTACCTTGCTGCTCGTATTGTTTGTTGACCGTAATTCATGAATCCAGTCACCATAGGGAACATATTGTGGATATCTATGAATAAATTGATGTTTCTTTCTCTTGCTTGAGAGGGGTTATGAATTGCGAATATGGATTCTGTTACAGTGAAAGGAGTTGGGAAGAAGTTGTCAATAATAGATTACCTAGGGAAACGGGTAAAAGAAATTTCCATCCAAGATTTAATAGTTGGTCCATTCTCATCCTAGGTAAAGTCCATCTTGTTGTGATAGAAATGAACAGGAACAAATAAGCTTTAGCTAATGTAATAAGGATACCAATTGTTGTTCCAAAGACTCCACCCGTTTTATTTATTCCGAAAAGTTCAGGAATGAATATGTACGGAATATATGGATCCCACCCACCTAAGTAAAGAACTGTTACAAATAATGAAGAAACTAGTAGATTTAGGTAAGAAGCAACGTAAAATAAACCAGATTTGATACCCGAATATTCAGTTTGATAACCTGCTACTAATTCCTCTTCTGCTTCTGGTAAATCAAAGGGTAATCTCTCACATTCCGCTAGGGAAGAAATTAGAAAAACTAAAAACCCTATAGGTTGACGCCACAGATTCCATCCCCAAAACCCATATTTTGACTGTGCCTCAACTATATCAACTGTACTTGAACTGTTAGATAATCATAGTCGATGATAACATCACCGTTCCCATCGCTATTCCAGAACCGTACATGAAACCTCAGCTTCATACGGCTCCTCAACGGCCACAAATAAATCGAAAGACATTTTTGGTTCCTTATTACTTTGCCATGTTTGTAGGGTGGATAGAGTAAAGATGCATCGGAGAGTTCTGAATTCGACCAAAGAAATTCTGTCTGCTATAAAAACAAATAAAAAACGCTTCTGAATTGATCTCATCCTTTATTTTCAAAATCTAATTGATTTTTGTTTAGTAATAGCTTAATCCTTCAATAAAATACTCGTACTCGTTGTATCAATAGACGATCCATATCTTTCGATTACGAAAAATAATTAATTAGACACTAGTTCATGAATCATGATAGGAATTCCATCCGTATGAATATGGATGAGTTGGAGGAGATAAACAAAGACATCTTAGTATAGTATTCGGGTTTTCCTATTGTATTTTATTTCTTTCGTTCCTGTTCTTCTTTCTCACTAAAAAGAAAAAGAGGGATTCTAAACCAAAAAAGGAAAGGATTATTTCGTTCCTGATAGTTATTTCTTTAATCAGTGGATAAGAGCATACTCTGGATCAGAATCGTGAGGAAGTACTGCTTGATCATTTCTACCAACTTCAAGTCCTCATTATGATTCCTTTTATGGCAAAATATCCTCTTGGATACCTTACATTATCTCTATTATTAATCCTTTGTGTACCTTGGTGTTCCTAACCGTCCACGCATTTTTGATTGATCCCCGGTATGGTAATACATACAATACAATTGTAGAAACTATATAAAGTTGATCTTTTGCGTCCGCTTCAAGTCATGGTGACTAATCAACCAATCTTGGGATAAACAGTTTCTACTGCTTATGTTTGCTTTCACCTTACTCTCGTACATAGGGAATGAGAATCAATCTTTTGACTGCGAATTTATAAGCTGTTTTGTTTCACTCATATAACTATCTGGTTTAATTCATTGACCCGAATGATGAATAAAAAAAAAAAAGAAAAATATCTATTCAATACATTCAACCCCTTTCCTAGAAAGAAAGGAAAGGGGTAAAAGTTCATGTTCGAACGAATCACACGTAGAGATATTGATAACACACATGGAGTTAACGGTATTTCATAACTAATGGATTGAGCAGCAGCTCGTAGACCACCCGAAAAGGAATATTTATTATTCGATCCATATCCTGACATAAGAAGTCCAATAGGAGCAATACTGGAAATAGCGATCCATAAAAAAACACCTATACTGAGATCGGCTAGAACAAAACGATAGCCAAAAGGAATTGCTGAATAACTTAGTAGAATGGATATGACTGCTATAGATGGTCCGATACTGAATAACCGAACATCTCCTCTAGACGGTAGAAGATCTTCTTTGAAAAGTAGTTTGATCCCATCCGCCGGAGCTTGAAGAATTCCCAAGGGACCGGCATATTCAGGACCAATACGTTGTTGTATCCCTGCAGAAATTTCTCTTTCTAACCACACAATCACGAGTACACCTATTGTGATTCCCACTATAGGAGTAAAAATAGGAACAAGCAACCATACGAGGCCATACACCTCTTTTAAAGATTCCGATCTGGAAAAAGAATTGATAGCTTGTATTTCTGTCGTATCAATTATCATTTCAACGATCAACTTCTCCCATAATGATATCTATACTACCTAGTATCGTCATGATATCGGCCAATTTCATTCTTTTAACTAGCTGAGGAAGAATTTGCAAATTGATGAAACCGGGTGGACGAATTTTCCATCTCCAGGGAAAACCACTATTATCTCCGATCAGAAAAATTCCCAATTCTCCTTTTGGAGCTTCAACTCTCACATAAAGTTCTTGTTTCGACAATTCAAAAGTGGGAGAAGGCTTTTTACTAATGAATCGATATTTAAAATCATTCCATTCGAAATCCCTTGTCCTTGCTTTATCAAAGCGCCGTACTTCTAAATTCTCATAGGGCCCGCCTGGAATTCCTTCCAGAGCCTGTTGAATAATTTTTATGGATTCCGCCATTTCACTGATTCGTACTAAATAACGAGCTAATGAATCTCCTTCTTTTTGCCATTGGACTTCCCAATCGAATTCATCGTAACACTCATAACGATCAACTTTACGAAGATCCCACTGGATTCCGGAAGCTCGTAGCATTGGTCCTGATAAACCCCAATTTATTGCTTCTTCTCCACCAATAATGCCCACTCCTTCAACTCGTTCCAAAAAAACTGGATTCCGCGTAATAAGTTTTTGATATTCAGCAACTCCTGTTAAAGAATAATCGCAGAAATCCAAACATTTATCTATCCAGCCATGAGGTAGATCAGCAGCTACTCCCCCGATACGGAAATAATTATGCATCATTCGCATACCTGTGGCAGCTTCGAATAGATCATATAGCAATTCTCTCTCCCTGAAAATATAGAAGAAGGGAGTCTGTGCACCGATATCTGCCATAAAAGGACCAAGCCATAATAAATGAGAAGCTATACGACTCAACTCCAGCATAATGACTCTGATATAGCTGGCTCTTTTAGGTACTTGAATATTTCCCAATTGTTCTGGTGCATTTACTGTTATTGCCTCTGTAAACATAGTAGCTAAATAATCCCAACGTGTTACATAGGGTAGATACTGTATAATTGTTCGGTTTTCCGCAATTTTTTCCATCCCCCTATGTAAATAACCCAATACGGGTTCACAGTCAATAACATCTTCACCATCTAGAGTAACGATGAGTCGAAGAACACCATGCATTGATGGGTGGTGTGGACCCATATTGACTATCATGAAGTCTTTTCTTGTTTCCGGTACAGTCATATGTTTTCTTACCCTGATTCATTATTTCATGAATTGCTGGAAACGGGGTTCATCAAAATTCAAGATCCAATTAACCAATTTTTTGTTCCCGAATATCCAACTGACTAATTAATTCTTTATAACGTACTCTATTTTTCTTTGACAAATAAGCCAGTAGTCGTTGACGTTTTCCAAGAATTTTCCGCAGGCCTCTCTGAGATAAATAGTCTCTTCTGTGCAATTCCAAATGGGAAGTAAGTCTACGTATCTTATTGGTGAAACTGAATATTTGAAATTCAACAGATCCTTTGTTTTTTTCTTCTTGCGGAATAACCGAGATTAATGAGTTTTTTATCATAAAAATTTCTTTTTTCTTTCTTTTCTGATATTACTGATCAGAAATAATAATAAAGCCGCCCGTTTAGGTCTGGTACGCACAATAAAATAATCTGGATTTAGTCATAAACTACTTTTGTCTTGTCTATCGAATCCAATTAAGAAATTGGATTCGATAGACAAGACATGGTATATTTCGATGCTCACAAAAGGTAATGATTTGGACTTAAGAAAATTCTTCCGATTCATTCCTAGATCCAATTGCTATGATACATCATTGAATCAGTATCGTGTATCAGAATGTAACATAACCTGTGTACCTCTGTATGCCTTTATCTGCTGGATATGACACGTAATATAGATATATAGCAAATGTACCATCAACTAATTCTGAAGTGGATACATATGTATCCTTGACATACTGAAACGACTTCCATTATTGGTATCAAACCAGTAGCGATTCATACAAGCTAAATCTTCTAATCGATAATTGGGCCAAAGAAACAATTTGAATTGGATCAATTTATTTCTATCCGCATCAATATGCTTGTCCTCACCTAAAAAATCCACACAGTACCTCGTGTTGTAGCGGTCGACCAATACTGGATATTTATCCACAATTCTCCCACTTGCAGAATTAAAACAAATTCGAATTCTCAATTCTCTACGACGTCTAGTAGATGGAATATTTTCAGGAACAAGCAAATCATATTTTTTTTCTCGGCATATTTCATTAGTTTGGTGCTTATTCTTATGGACCAGGGAAATACCTATTATTTGATACATAATTGATTGTCCATCCAATTTTAGAAACAAACGAATCGGCTCGATAGTTATTATTCCTCTTTTTATGAATGTTGGAACATCTAGAATAGGATACGTCAAACGCCGTAGTGTCGCCAGGAAATTCATACGAATATCTCCTATTTCTATAGAGTATATATCAATATCGTTTGAATATTTCATCATCTTAAGCAGGAAACTAAATGTCCTGATATCCATTATCTCTGGTAGATTCAAAGAAGAATTTATGTTTAATTGAGAAACCAAATGTTTTCTCATTAATAAATTTAGTTGTGGCCCGCTAATATCCTTCTTGGATTGGCTTTGTTTTCTACGGTTTTTAATGTCTGATTCCGCGGAATCAACAAGAAGATCTTTTTGTTGATTTGGCGGATCTGATCCAAGATTCTTTTGGTCCGACTGTTCTTTTTCTTTTTTTTCAGCTTCTTTACGAAGATACTCTTCGAATTCACGAAGATACCTTTTTTCTTGTTCGCTAAAGCTTTCATTATTTAAAAAAAGTAATTTTATTGGTATGATCCGCGGTTTACTCTTATATGCACCATAAAGTGGCACTAATTCTGAGAAGAACCAAGTTTCCATTTCTTGATTCGATATGGAACGATATAGCATTTCTTCATTCATTCCCATCCAATCAAAAAAACTTTTTTGATTGGATGGGTTTCTTTCTTGATGAATCGTGAGAGAAAAAAGATCTTTATTATCCATTATTTGATAATTATTAGTCCCAGTCTTAGTTTTTTTATTTATGTTGGTCCCAGTATCTCTATTGATCCGGTGCTTAATACCAATATTCTTTCTACTAAAATAAAGAATAGTTCTCCACTCCAAATATTTTCTACCCATATTTTTATCCGTATCGTTATCTCCTAGATAATCACTAATAGAAATATATGAGTATGAGTCCTTCTTGTCCTCATAATGAATATATTTATGTGATAAAAGATCATATCTGTAGTTTTTTGTGAATTTATATTTTTGAATCGGTAATGAATTCATTATATAATTTTTTTGTTTCTCGCAATGAATGGATTGGTCTTTTTCATATGAATCTTTTTTTGATTCTTTATTTTGACTCGTATGACGTTTCCTGACCTTATTTCGCCATTTTTGCGATACTAATCTAGACCATCTAGTCTGAGAGAAATTGTATTGATAATGACCCCTTAACCAGTTTTTCCATTCATTCATTCCAGAATTTGGAAGTCTTTTGGAACTTGATTTGGCATCCAATATTCCTAGTGTCCACAAATATTCTTTTATTCTATCCTTAAAAAAAAGACGTGCTCCGTGATCTTGAAGTACAGATCTCAAGCGATACTTATTAATTACTTGTGTTTGCGATAAATTGTAAAATACATACGCTTGGGACAAAGAAGATAAGTCCCGAGAAATCTCCGATTCCTCATTACTAATATTAGAAATATGAAAAAGCGATTCTTTGAGAGTCGAAATAAAGTGAATTGTATTTTGATTTGTTTCAAAAATTTCTTCTTTATTTTTTTTAATATTATCAATGTATTTATTGATCATTTTTTTTGATGATTCAAAGAAAGGTTGTGCATGAATTCTGAAACTATTAATGGTACATAGAAAAATATCCACGTATATTCTTTCAATGAAAGAATTTACGAAACATTCCCATTTACGTATGAATCGGACACTTTTTACTTTTAATATCTGCCAAATATGTTTCTGTGATTCCGATCTTTTATCACCCCAATCCGTCTCGTAAGGACTACTACTATTTCTATCTGGAGTTAGAAACATTTTTCTCTTTTCTAGTTCTTCTGCAATATTGTTTATTTCTCGTATGACTATCATTCTCCTAATGAATATATCGTTCTTTTGTGTCCGCGAAAAATTTGTCCGAACCGCAGGACTACGTCGAATGGCCCGTTTTTTTTGAAACTTCTTACTGAGTCTGGAATCTTTTCGATTTTTATGCGGTTTATGTACTTTACTCAATTCAGATGGAAATAGGAAACTGGAATTTTCTTTTGGAAATTCTTTTATTTTTTCTTTTTTAAATAAAGTGATTTTTTGAATCCATCTTATTTTCTCTTCTAAGATCCCCGGCATTTCCTGTAGAAATGAAAACCCTTTTATTAAAAAAAATCTTATTAGAGTTGAAAAGCTTTTCTTTTTCAGTTCTTTTCTCATTCTTTTTTCGAGTTTTTTCAAAATGGGTTTAAAAAAAGAAGGTTGTTCTTTAAGAGGACCAAAAAGTTTTTCTTTTGCCCCTCCCCAGGGCGTTAAATAAAAAGAATCTTTGGTTTTCCCCTTTCTTTTATTTTTCCAATCCGCATTTCTTTTTTTCTCTTTCATTGGATCGGATCGTAGCTTAGATTTGCGCCAAGGTTTCGGATAGAAAGGGAATAGGACCTTTATCTGAATACCGCCCATTAACCAGTTGCTCGGAAGTTCTCTGTCTGATATTTGAACGCCATTATAGGTGCAGTATATATGTAGTTCTTTCTTCCAATCCCTCCAATCCGCGTCCCATTCGGGAGTTTTAAAGAAGAGCGCACGGACGATATTTTTCACTATTACCGTTGAAGGCAGTAGGATGTATTTTCTAAAAATCGATTGGGCTATTAAGCTGAGACTTCTTGATCCTTGCAGCCCCAGGACAACATCGTCAAATCCTTGGTATAGCATTTCATCAAAGAACTCTTTTTCTCTTTCCAGCAATGGATCGTCGTCTTCAATTTCCATCTCTTCTAACCAAATAGATTCACTTTTTACCAGTTCTTCCTCTTCTATTTCAGAATCCGAAGTTGAGACTTCGAATTTGGGATCTTTCCCCAACCAATTACGAAAAAAGTATTTCCAAAATTCGATGATATTTACAAAAGATGTAAAAGCCGCTCCGCGTATTCTGCCCAAAAAAAGTGGAGACTGGAAGAGTGGTTGATACACCCTCAAAATAGGTATTTTACGTCTTTGAGCGCGCATGGATCCTTTGATTAGGCCCCGATAAGGATCTCTCTCTCTTGGGTAATCTAGTAGTGCTATCTCTCCGATTTTTTCTTCTAGTTCACCATCAGAATTAACGTTGATCTCCTGATCGTCCTCATCACTATAAACTACCAAGCGGTCGTATTTTCTTAAAAGAACCGCATAGTACTCCGTTGGTTCGTCTGCATTTTCTTTCTCCGCATCTTGTAAATCGGTATTCAAATTGTATGACCATCGAGGAACTTTTCTACGGATTCTTCGTCTTTCAATGATCTTAGACCTCCTTAGATCTGACCCAAGATATTGATCAATATCAGGTACTAATATCTTGTGTAGAACTTTCACAGCTATACTTGCATCTTCATCTCTTGTATTAATAAGTTCTGGGAAACTAATAACAAGAAGACGGTGAATCCTATTGACCCACGACTCTGTTGTGTAAATTCCGGGTGAATCCATTATTCCTCTTCTTAGTTTTTTCCGATATGGTCCGCTCAAAAAAGGATCATATGCTTTAGGCAAGTAATTTTGCTTATTTTTTTTATTGTACAATCTGGTCCTTTTTTCGAGCACATCCAAAACAGGGGCTCCCTTGCCTAGAGCTTTTATTCGGTTTATGAATTCATTGCACAAGTTGCGCCTTTTTTCTCTGTTGATATAAACCAAAGAACGATAGAGACCCGGCGGTTTTTTTATTTGACTAGGCGAATAACACTTGAACTTTCTTTGTATCATTTTCCAAAGAGTTGACAAACTGGGTGGACATGTAAAAGTTATTATTTGTTTTCCATAACTTGGACGTATGCGAAAAAAATATTGTGACATTTCATCTATTACTGGTCTTTTAAAGTTATCATTTTTTATATATCGTAATGGACGATTCCATTGTTTATAGTCGAACAGGGCGTTTACTATACGGCCTTCGGACCAGATGAGGTAGTTTTCATCCCATTGGGAGATTTCTGATCTTATTTTCCCCACTCTCCTAGTGATAGTAGGCGACGGCATTCTGCCTAAATAGTAGATACTGATGAGTGTTAAGCTTATGGCAAGGAGGTCTTCCTTCTCTAACGCATAGTCCCCATAAAATCTAATGTACCT